AGAGGATCAAACCATTTCTTCTGACTCTTTTTCAAATTTGATAAATGTTGGTTGATCGTATATTTCATTATAGTTATATGATTCAGAGTATCATTTCCTATTTGATCCCTTTGAATTCCATATTCGAAGTTACGATCGGATCTATTCATTAAAAAGAATCGATTCGATACATTTCTTATGTACCCATAGGTGCTATATTGGATTTGAATCAGATTTCGGATCAATCTATATTGATTGACTGCCTCCATTATGTTGTTGCTAGCAAATACCGCTGTTTTTAGTTTGGGATCTTCCAAATCATTCCCGCAGTAGATCCGGACCGATTTTTTTATGATCCTTCGAGAAAAAGATTCATTCTCCTCATAAAAAAGAGGAGGTAGAACCAATAAGGATTTCTTTTTCGATTCATCTCTGGAGTTGAATACCTCATTCAATAATTTTTTTTGATCCAACCCGTAGGAATCAATAGAAAAGGCAAATACCCTATGATACACCAGATCCGGCTCGGTTATTGATAGAGTGAATAGATCCGCCATTTCTGGGAATCTCTCTTCTGATTCAAAAAAATCGTGGCGTAACGTGTATCCCCCTTTGTTCCGGTCATGGAATAGATGAAAGAAATCAAAAAATGGATTTTTGTTCAAGAATGAAATCTTATTGGAACTGTCCATATCCGGTTCATCCTTTGGAACCAGATCCGGGATGTGATATGGTTCCGAAGGATGAATTGAGACGGTATTTTGTAAATACGTAATTATCTTGAATATATCAACCATTTCTTTATTTTCCGCTCGCCTGGAAGGGACAAAAGAAACATCTTGTTTTTTCTTCAACAATTTCTGATCTCTAGTGGACCTCTCAGTAGGATTCGAACCCAGATGAAGTTCTGACCATCTGTCAGAGAAAAAAGAACGAATTGATCTTGTAGGATTCCCAAGAAATTCTTCGATTTCTTCCGGAAGCAGATGATTATTCATCCGCTTCTCAGGTTCCGTGAATAGCCAGGACATGGAGGAAGATCCAAAAAGGCATTTCGGGAATCGATCTGATTCTATCTCTGTTCGTTCCATTTGAAGAAAGGAAGGATCCCAAAGAATCGATCTCTCTTTTAGTTGCTGAATCTCTGTTTGATCGATCAATGTGTGATATTCTGAATCCTCATTTCTAACGGAATCGAAATGATCTCTGGATTGATCAGAAGAAGATCCTTTCCATTGGCTAGAATCCGTTACTTGAACGAAAATAGATCTTGTGGAATCATATTGAATATTTGACAATACATTCCGTACCTTGCTAAAAAACCGATCCTTGTTTACCAACCACACATTGTCTAACCAAATCCAATTCTCTCTCGAGACGTTCCTCAAAAAATCCGATTCGTGCTGATTCTTCCCCCAACTAACGAAGAGATCTTGGCGGAATTGCCACATATGAAATTGAGCACAATTTTGCAAAGAAATACCCCACTTGTTTCTCGAGAAGAGATGGGAAACATGCTCAATATCATTGGATTGCATAGTTGCCCCAGCTCCTTGTTGTTTGAAGAAACTCTCCCCCTCAATTGGTCTTTTTTCACGAAAAGCAGACATGAGATAAGAAATCAAGTCTTTCCCTAAGATTTCGAATAGCTGTCCCGAATTCAAGTTGATTATGTTTCGTTTCTTCCTCGGAGAAAGACGATCAAACAATTCCCAATCATGGTCCTTGCGGATCGGATCATCCGTATAGGATAAAAAATGAAACTCCAGATATTTGCTATCTTTCTCTTTGAATGAGATCTCAATTCCAGCTATGGTTTCATTAGATATCTGACAACTAGAATCCCTCTTTTTTCCGATCCGGTTCCTCCACCACCGCGAACCCCGGTTAGATTCAGGCATGATACACTTTTTCTTTATTGGGAGAACCCAAGTACTCTCTTGCGGACCCATGAAACAACTCTCAGAAATCTTTTTCCCTTTTGGAAGATACAGGAGCGAAACAATCAACCTATTTCTATTGGAAGACCAAAAAGATTCTTCCAATGTCTCATTTCTGGGTCCAATGGAATTCATAGGTATAGGAAGAAGCCCCATCAAATAGAGATTTTTTCTTTCGACCATCTTTCGATTGTTAATACGAGATATAAGGACCACTACTACAAGCAGTACTACACCTTTGATCGTGAAATATCGATTGCTTGTTGCACCCTGTGAATCACGTGAAAGTAGGATACTCAAAATTCGGGGGTCAAAGAGTTTCATAAAACGTTCTTGGTGGAAAAAAATGTGAGTGAAAGATCCCACTGAATCGAATTTGATCCATGAATCTAAGAAATAGTGATAATTCTTGATCTCTCTCAATTCGAAGATCCAGGATTTGAATTGATGTCGTTTCATTGATTCCTCCTAAAGATTTCATTTCAATTGGAATTTGGTTATTCACGATGTACGATGATCCCTGTTAAGCATCCATGGCTGAATGGTTAAAGCGCCCAACTCATAATTGGCAAATTCGTAGG